AAGGCTGCATCAATCGAGGATACACGACAGAAGGAATTGCTCTATCTCCAAACTTCACCTTCACCAAGCGTAGGTTTCTTTCACTAATTTGTTTTTTCTATTCCTAACTACGTTCTTTTTCTCGTAAAAGTTAGGGGTAAAAAAAACAAGAAAAAAATCAAATCGCACCATCTCTGTAATAGGTAAATGCCTTTTTTTCTCCTAAAGTTGTCGGAATTATTCGTAATAAAATATTGGCTACAATTGAAGAGGTCTTATCAATAAAATTTCCATTTATTCGAGATCTAGGCATAATTAGCAATTCATTCTATAATTCTTCTCATCCCCCCTTCGGGGAAAACGATCCCACAAAAAAAGGAATTGTACAGTACAAAATAACATAAAAACAGACTAATTGGAAAAATGTGGTGTCCCCCTTTTTGGACAAAGATGAAATGAAATAGTTGAATCAGATTAGATTTCATTCCAATTTCGTAGTATACCAATGACTATTACTATTTCATCTAAGTTGAATAACCAAGTTTCCTATGGATTTGGATAACTCGAGAAGTTTTGATTTGGTTATGATCCAAAAAGGAAAAAGAATGGAATAATCATTCCATGATAAAATCAAGTTCAAATAAAGTAACCATCCTTTTTGTTTGCATAACGTGTATGTGCCACACCATACAATTTAAATAGAAAAATTCATCGGACGATTCATGAATTTTGAATAGATCCATGGGGTAGCTGATGAAAGAAGTTGTTGTTGATAAATAGGAAATTGAAAAAAAAAAAGTTTCTTCTTAAATTAAGATGAGTGACTCGCTATTCATTCGAGTTTTGGTCAAGAATAACATTCTGTCGGAGAGATGGCCGAGTGGTTAAAGGCGTAGCATTGGAACTGCTATGTATACTTTTGTATACCGAGGGTTCGAATCCCTCTCTCTCCGTTTCTTTTCATTCATCCACGTTACCGACTACAATGTATAAAATCAAATAAGAATTGATATCGTTATTATAACAGTAAGACCCTTATTTAATAGAGATTCTCTATCCCTAATTACATCCCTGTGATAGGTAAAATACAAATAGAAAATGGATATTGAAAAGAAGAAAAAAGAAAAAGAATCCTATTGCCGATCCATTTGTGATACGTGAATGAGACAGGGCACAAGGTACTCTATTTACTTCAGCGAAAGGAGTCAAAATCGTATGAAACTTGTTATTTTCGTTAGAATCAAGTCTGACGGGAATAATATTCTACGACCAACAACTCATTTATTTTCAGGCCGATCCATTTACTATCTATTATTTGATTTACAAATCCTTTATATTGTAAGGAGTCAATAGTCAAATGGTTTGGCAATTCCCCGTGGGGGGATGAAACAAGATAATTTTGAATCAGAGCTTTCGATCTTTCTTTATCCTTCGTAGTAATAATATCTCGAGGTTTGCAACGATAACTTGGTATATCCACTATACGACCATTAACTAAAATGTGTCTATGGTTAACTAATTGTCTGGCTCCAGGAATGGTCGAAGCCATACCTAATCGAAAAAGGATGTTATCCAAACGCATCTCAAGTAGTTGTAGTAAAACCTGGCCTGTTGACCCTTTGGCTTTTCCAGCAATATGCACATATTTAAGTAATTGTCGCTCTGTCAGACCATAATGAAAACGCAATTTCTGTTTCTCTTCTAAACGAATACGATATTGCGATCTTTTTCCAGAGCGCAATTGGGTTTGAAGATCACTTCTGGATCTGGGTCTTTTACTAGTTAGTCCCGGTAAAGCCCCCAGCCGGCGTATTTTTTTGAAACGAGGTCCTCGGTAACGAGACATATAAAGGCTCCTTTTTGATTCACTTTCATTTGACAAAAAAATATAAATTCAGACTGAACTAAAGGATCCGCAAAGCAAAACTCAATCTATCAATCTACTAAAGTCCTACAAAACAGAATAGAATAAAAGAAATTTTATAAATATTCGGATTTTTTGTATATATATAGGAAATTCAAGTGAAGGCTACCTTTTCCAATTCCTTCTTTAGAGATCTAATTGTTCTAGTCAACTTTTTTATTCATAGCTATAGCTTAAAGTTACCATGACATAATAGATCGGTGACCCGACATTTAGAGAAAGCGAAAGTAGATATTTTAAATCATGGAAAGAAAAAATCGATAAAGAAAAAGAGCCGGCTATCGGAATCGAACCGATGACCATCGCATTACAAATGCGATGCTCTAACCTCTGAGCTAAGCGGGCGGATATAAGAGCAATAGTGTATAGGAATACAGAATACAGGAAACTATCGGATCTTAGCTATTACCTAGTGATTCTTCTTCTTTTTTTATTTCATTTATTGATTATTGAAATTTATTCTATTTCTTAGTTATTAGTTATAGATTTTAGACTCTATTTAGAAAATAGAAAAGAAAACTATTTAGATATAGATAAATTCGATATCTAAATAGAAATTGAATTCCATATTTATATATATGATATGAAAGAAAATAGAAATGAAATTCGAATTTGAAATGAAAAAAAAAAAGATGAAATTCAAATATTCAATCAAATTCAAACACAAAGATTAGATATAAAATTAAAAAATATTCAATTTACAATTGAAATCTTAATTCAATTATGAATATGATTCATATGAAGATGAATATGAAATCAATACAATAAATCAAATATGAAATTCAATCTTCAATAATATTATGATCATTTCATTTGATAATAATTCAAATCATATTCTGAATAATTCAGTTATGATCATTAGAATGGTATCATTCTAATCGTGGAACTAGAAAACTAGACTAGAAATCTCAATTTCGCGTAACGAAACTATCTATATCCTAAATCCTAATAGTATATCCTAAATCCTAATAGATAAATAGTAATCATATTCTATTGATTTATATTCGAATAATGGAAGACTAAAACTGAGAAAAATTTTGATTCTATCATTATACACAAGAGGACAAAAAAAAGAATCGACCGTTCCACTATTAAAAACTGCACTGTAAAAATTAAGGAGTAGGAAAGGCATAGATATATGTGGGATATATCTATCCATATTGAATTGCGGATACATCAATGATAGAATCATTTCGGATTGAAACAAATAGGGTTCATCCAATAGAGATGAAATGATAGAATATAGAATAGAGGGTGGGCAAAAAATAAAATATCAGCATACACTTTTTCGATATAGTAATCATTACCTAATGAATTCAATAGTGCCAAGATCGATGAAAGAGGGGGATGGAATTCCAACTGGATCCTTGTCTCAAAGCAAAAGGGGGGATATGGCGAAATTGGTAGACGCTACGGACTTGATTGGATTGAGCCTTGGTATGGAAACCTGCTAAGTGGTAACTTCCAAATTCAGAGAAACCCTGGAACTAAAAATGGGCAATCCTGAGCCAAATCTTTGTTTTGAGAAAAAAAAAAATGGAAAATGAGAATAAAAAGGGATAGGTGCAGAGACTCAATGGAAGCTGTTCTAACGAATGAAATTGACTACGTTACGTTAGTAGCTAAAATCCTTCCAGAAAGGATAACCTTATATACCTAATACATACGTATACATACTGACATAGCAAACGATTAATCACAACCCGAACCTTCTATTTTATAATACATATTAGTCTTATATACTATATACTATTATGATATGAGTATTAGTAAGAGTATAGGATAGGGATCTATGGAAACCCTCTATTTCTATTCTCTATTAATTACTATTAATTACTATTAATTAGAATGATAGAGATCAAAAAATCTATCAAAAATTGAAGAATTATTGTGAATCAATTCCAATTGAAGTTGAAAAAAGAATCGAATTCAAATATTCAGTGATCAAATGATTCATTCCAGAGTTTGATAGATCTTTTGAAGATTAATTGGACGAGAATAAAGAGAGAGTCCCATTTTACATGTCAATACCGACAACAATGAAATTTATAGTAAGAGGAAAATCCGTCGAATTTGAAAATCGTGAGGGTTCAAGTCCCTCTATCCCCAAGAAAAAGCCCATTTTACTTCCTCACTCTTTATTTATCCTCATCCTCTTTTTTTTAATCAGTGGTTCAGTTCAAACAAAATTCAATATCTTTCTCATTTCATTCACTCTGTTCTTTTGCAACTGGATCCAAATAGAAATCCTCGTATCTTCTTCCAATCTTGTATAGTACGATACCTGTACAAATGAACATATATGTTCAAGGAATCTCCGTTATTGAATCATTCACAGTCCATATCATTATACAAAGAAAGTCTTCTTTTTGAAGACCTAAGAAATTCAGGGGCTAGGTCCAATTTGTTAAGACTTTTTTAGTTCCTTTCATTGACATAGATACAAGTACTTTGCTAGGATGATGCACGGGAAATGGTCGGGATAGCTCAGTTGGTAGAGCAGAGGACTGAAAATCCTCGTGTCACCAGTTCAAATCTGGTTCCTGACACGTAAATAATGTATCGGATAGATATTCATACCTCATACAAATGAATGAAATTCATTGAGACTGAGCCGTATCGGGCTAGATATTCTTTACTTTCTTTTTCATTTTTATTTTTTATTTTAGCCCATCCACAATACGAATTCAAGTCCAGTTACTCTGTTTCATCTAGAAGGGAATGTCAAGATGCTCATTGATTGAAATGAAATCTGGAGTCGTGTCGTATAAGTAAAAAGGGGGTTTCTTATCATTCAATGAGCATCTTGAATTTCATAAAAATTGGGCGTAATATAGTCTTTACGTAAGGGCCAGCCTATCCAACTTTCAGGCATCAAGATACGTTTAAGGCGAGGATGATTCTCATAAGAAATTCCCAACATATCATAAGATTCCCGTTCCTGAAAATCAGCACTTCTCCAAATCCAGAAAACTGACGGGGTTTGAGGATTACTCCTGGGAGCAAAGACTTTTATGCATACCTCTTCTGGTTTATCTATACCATACCGTATTTTCGTAAGGTGATACACACTAGCTAAAAATCCGCCTGGTGCTAC